TTAGGTTTGAGGTTCGTAGGTAAGGAGTAGGGTCGGTTTAAGAATTAGGGTAAAGTAATTGTTGTTTTAGTTAAGGAGATTATTGAATTTGTAACTGAATTAGGGGTGATTCTTTTGGAAACGAGTGGATTGAACTACTACGCTGGTATCAGCGTAAATTATTGGCACCTTACATAGAGTAAATATCTTTCTATTGATTTATTGAAGTCAGGCAAAGTTATAAGTATCTGCAAAGTTCTAGTTAAGTAACAGTGCGGGAAGTTCTTGTTTTTGGGGTTTGGCAAGAGCAAATGTACCAAGAATCTGTGAAGGCTGGAATGGGGGGTAGGGGGGTTTGTCTTGGATACTGGGTATATAACAATGCGTGCGTGTATACGTGTATACGTGTATACGTGTATACGTGTATACGTGTATATGTGTATACGTGTATACGTGTATATGTGTATACGTGTATATGTGTATATGTGTATACGTGTATATGTGTATATGTGTATACGTGTATACGTGTATATGTGTATACGTGTATATGTGTATATGTGTATATGTGTATACGTGTATACGTGTATATGTGTATACGTGTATATGTGTATATGTGTATACGTGTATACGTGTATATGTGTATACGTGTATACGTGTATATGTATATACGTGTATATGTGTATACGTGTATACGTGTATACGTGTATACATACTGACGTACGGGCGTAGATGTGAATCCACGTACAAATACGCGCGTGTCGACGTGTGCGCATATGCGTATTAAAATTGAGTATGTCCTTCAAGCATGAATTAAATAGCCACCTTATAGGTTCGCTGTGGAGTAAGGAATATATATCAAGTCCGACTATAATTCTATGTCTTTCGAACATGGATTAATTAGTCACCTTGTGATAATTATGAGGGTAAAGAATGTACATGTTAAGTCCAGCTACAATCAATGGTCTGGGCGCAGGCCGGCCGGTTTTCGGCGTAGGCCATGGTGAGTCCCTGCATCCCCGAATATTAAAAAATACCAGAGGCCTGACAGATCAGTTATGACTAATCACGGGTTGTCTAGTAACTAATCCATCGAGATGTCTTATTTAAGGGGAACGTGTGGGCGGGTATAGTGGTTATGGCCCTGAAGTAAGAACCAGATGCCAGGTATAGTTTCAGTCTAGTCACCCCCAAGTTTCATGGGCCCGGAGCGAGAAGAGGGGCATTATGCGGGCGGGTTGCTGGTTTCACGGAGGATGGTAGAAGCCCTAGTAACAGTGGAAGGGGATATCCGTGTTGACAGGGACTACGAAACCTGATGCGCAGGTGTTCGATTAATAGATCAATGTTTTATGTCCGGTTAATAGGGATTATGTACTCATGTAAAGTCAAGAGACGAAATTACCCGAGAATATTCGTGGGGTCGAGAGTTTAATGTGGATAATACATATAGATGTCCTATGTACTGTATGAATAAGTATGTACTTGCTTATATGCATGTGGACAAGAGCTTTATGCACGATATACATAGACGGGGAAACCTATAGTGTGTTGTATGAGGGGGGGCATGCCATGCTCGAACCACATAGATAAAGGGGATTTGTGGGAGTATCGTTGGGTATCAATTTGGCAAGGAATAGTTTATGTAGAATCTTAGCTTTGGGTGCTGAGGGTGAGGTGCGATACTTCTTCCTTGAGGTTGCCCTAGGGAGGCAATACTCCATTTTCGGCTTACAAGGCCGGGGTAATAAATATACTACAAGGGCCTTACCATTTTAGTATTTTGTTTTCGATGAGACATGTTATTGGTATAATAAAGATTATAAGTGAAAAGTATAGAATGGATGCTATTTGTCCAATGTTAATGAAGGGATCTTCTACGGGCTGTCCTCCAATTCAGGTAAGGGTGAGTAAGTCTGCTACTAGGATTCAGAATAAGAATTGGCTCAGGGGGCGGAATATTATGGTCTGTTGTTTGTTGGGTTGAAGGAGGGGAATAATTGCCAGAATTAGGATAGATAGGATCAGGGCTATTACTCCTCCAAGTTTATTGGGGATAGATCGTAGAATAGCATAGGCAAATAGGAAGTATCATTCTGGTTTGATATGAGGTGGTGTATTTAGGGGGTTTGCTGGGGTATAGTTGTCAGGATCCCCTAATAGGTCTGGGTAGAAGAATGTCAGTGTTATGAGGAGTAATATAAGAAGTAGAAGTCCTAGAAAGTCCTTAGTAGTGTAGTAGGGGTGGAATGGAATTTTATCAGAGTTTGAGGATGTGCCTAGTGGGTTGTTAGATCCTGTTTCGTGTAGGAAGAGGAGGTGAATTATAACTAGGGCTGAGATAACAAAGGGCAGGATAAAATGAAGTGCGAAGAATCGGGTCAGGGTGGCCTTACCAACGGAGAAGCCACCTCAGATTCATTCTACCAGATCAGTGCCGACGTAGGGGAATGCTGAGAGTAGGTTTGTGATTACTGTAGCACCTCAGAATGATATTTGTCCCCATGGGAGGACGTAGCCTATGAAGGCTGTGGCCATTACTGAAAATAGTAAGATAATACCGACGTTTCAGGTCTCTAGTAGGGTAAAGGAGCCGTAGTACAGGCCGCGGCCTACGTGGGCGAATAGGCATAGGAAGAATATGGATGCTCCGTTAGCGTGGATGTAGCGGATGGCTCAGCCGTAGTTGACGTCTCGGCAGATGTGGGTAACAGAGGAGAATGCAGTTGTTGTATCTGCTGTGTAGTGTATAGCTAGGAATAGGCCCGTAATGATTTGGATGGTCAAGCAGGCTCCTAGTAGGGAGCCGAAGTTTCATAGGGAAGAGATGTTAGGTGGTGTAGGGAGATCAATAAATGAGTTATTAATGATTTTTAGGAGAGGGTGGTTTTTTCGAATGTTGGTCATTTGTGTTTTTGTAGTTGAAGTACAACGATGATTTTTCATGTCATTAGTCATGGTTTGGATTCCATGTAGAAACTATGATCTATATAATATTTTTGTTAAGTGTTGTGTTTGTTTTGGGATTTATGAGTTTTTCGTCAAAGCCTTCTCCTATTTACGGGGGTGTTGGGCTTGTTATTAGTGGAGCTGTAGGGTGTATAATTGTCATAGGTTTTGGGGGGTCTTTTGTGGGTTTGATGGTGTTTTTGATTTATTTAGGGGGTATGTTGGTAGTGTTTGGCTATACTACGGCTATGGCTACTGAGGAGTACCCAGAGACTTGGGGTTCTAGTGTTGTAGTTTGGGGGTCGTTGTTGACAGGATTAATTATAGAGTTGTTAATAGTGATGTGAGTGATAGGGCAGAGTAGTTTTGAGGTGGTAGTCGGTCCTGATGATTTGGAGGATTGGGTTGTTCTGGGCAAAGAGGTTTGTGTTGTTCGTGAGGATTCTTTGGGGGTAGCAGCTCTTTACAATTATGTTAATTGATTTATGGTTGTTGCGGGATGATCTTTGTTTGTTAGTGTGCTGATTGTCATTGAAATTATTCGAGTAAGAGTTAAATGATAAGCAGAAAAGCTAGGAGCGTTGATACGAGGGAAGATAGGAAATATAGCTTGATTAGGCCTTTTTGGTTTGAGATGGTTTTGGATAATGATAATTGTAGTTGGGATGTGATCTTTGGTATGCTTTTTTCTAATCAGGTTAGGTCTAGTAGAAGGGATGCTGTGTTTTGGCTTATGATGAGGTTATGTAGAGGGGTCGAGCGATGGATAATTATTGGGAAGAATCCTAGTATATTTGAGAATTTGAGCGCTTGAGAGGATGCTTTAAGTTTTAGGTTGTTCGTTATAAGGTTCAGTTCTATTGCTAGGATAAATCCTAGGATAGTTACAGTTAGGGTTGTTATTTTTAGATAAGTGGGTATCGTCAGTTGAGGGGTGGTCAGGGGGAGGATATTACTAGATAGGAGGAATCCGGTGAAGATACTGCCAATTGCTAGGCGCTTAATTGAGTTAATTAGTAAGGGGTTGTTTTCGTTAATTATGTATGGAGCTGTAAATCGTGGTTGTTTTATTAGTGCATAAAAGATGATTCGTGTACTGTAAACAGCAGTTAGGGATGTTGCGATGAGTGTAATTGTTAGGGCTCAGGCGTTGGTGTTGGATGTATTTATGGATTCAATGATGAGGTCTTTTGAGTAAAACCCTGTTAAAAAGGGCATGCCTGTAAGTGCGAGGCTTCCGATGATAAGGGAGGAGGCTGTGAAGGGTATGGCTTTGAATAGGCCCCCTATTTTTCGAATGTCCTGTTCGTTGTTTAGGCTGTGGATGATAGAGCCGGAGCATATGAATAGTATGGCTTTAAAGAAGGCGTGATTACAGATGTGGAGGAAAGCTAGATGGGGTTGGTTGATACCTAAGGTGACCATCATCAAGCCTAGTTGGCTCGAGGTGGAGAAGGCCACAATTTTTTTGATATCATTTTGTGTGAGAGCACAGATTGCCGTGAACAGTGTGGTAATGCTTCCTAAGCATAATATAAGGGTTTGGGCAGTGCAGTTGGTTTCCATTATAGGGTGGAATCGGATTAAGAGGAAAATCCCTGCTACTACTATCGTGCTGGAGTGAAGTAGGGCTGAGACTGGGGTGGGGCCCTCTATTGCTGATGGTAATCATGGGTGAAGTCCGAATTGAGCGGATTTTCCGGTGGCTGCAAGGAGCAGACCTACTAGTGGGACTAGGTTTGGGCTGTGGTTGAGTATGAATATCTGTTGGAATTCTCAGGTGTTTAAGTGTATTAGGAATCATGCTATGGCTAGAATAAATCCAATATCTCCAACGCGGTTATAAACGATAGCTTGGAGGGCTGCTGTGTTTGCATCGGCTCGTCCGTACCATCAGCTGATTAGAAGGAAGGATATGATGCCAACGCCTTCTCAGCCGATGAACAGCTGAAATAGGTTATTGGCAGTTACCAGGATTAGTATGGTAATTAGAAATAAGAGGAGGTACTTAAAGAATAAATTAAGGTTTGGGTCTGATTGTATATATCATGTTGAGAATTCTATGATAGATCAGGTAACGAGTAACGCTACTGGGATAAATAGTACCGAGAAGTAGTCTATTTTTAGACTAATAGTTAGTTTTAGGGTTTGGATAGTCATTCAGTGTCAGTTAGATACGATTATTTCCTGTTGTGAGAAAATAAATAGTGTGGCTGGAATGAGACTGGCAAGGAAGGCATAGGCAGTTGTTAGCTTTGCGTGGAGCATATAAGGGATATTTTTGTGAACGTTCATGAGGTTTGTCATGATAGGGTACGTTAGGATTATCAGTGTAACTAGGGTGAGGGAGGGGAATAGATTAATTACTTTTATTTGGAGTTGCACCAATTTTTTGACTCCTAAGGCCAACGGATGGCTCCCATCCTTTAAAAGTTGAGGGAGCCATATTTTTATGTATGGTGTGTAGAATTAGCAGTTCTTACATTCTCTCTCGGTAGATAAGGGGTCTCAAGCTCCTATATCTAAATTCACAGTTTAGCGTTTTGTTTAAACTACATCTACAGTATGTAGGTCCTATGAGGATCTTGGGGTTTAGGGTGAGGAGAAGAAGAGGGAAAATATGTATGGATATTAGGGTGTTTTCTCGCGTGAGGGAAGGGTTAAAGTTATGAGTGTGGTACGAGGACTTGCCTCGTTGGGTTATTGTTAGTATGTATAGTGAGTAGGTGGCGGTAATTAGTATATTTAGGCCCGTTATGATAATTGTTATATTAGATCATGAGAAAGTTGCTATAGTAATGAATAATTCACCAATTAAGTTAATAGATGGTGGTAAGGCTAGGTTGGTCAGGCTGGCGAGAAGCCATCAAGTGCTTATTAGTGGAAGTAGAGATTGAAGGCCTCGTGCCAGGAGTATCGTTCGGCTGTGGATGCGTTCATAGTTTGAGTTGGCAAGGCAAAATAGTATTGATGACGTGAGGCCGTGTGCGATTATTAGGGCTGTTGCCCCTATAAAGCTTCATGGTGTCTGAATGAGGATTGCTACAGTTACTAATGCTATGTGGCTTACTGATGAGTAAGCAATAAGTGATTTTAAGTCTGTTTGTCGTAGGCAGATTAAGCTTGTTATAACTATCCCTCATAGGCACACTATAAGGAATGGGTATGCTATAAATTTTGTTAGGGGGTTGAGAATAATAGTAATGCGTATTATTCCATATCCCCCTAGTTTTAAAAGGATGGCTGCGAGGATTATAGATCCGGCAATGGGGGCTTCTACGTGAGCTTTGGGTAATCATAGGTGAAGGCCGTATAAGGGTATTTTGATTATGAAGGCTATAATGCATGCTATTCATATTAGGCTGCTGGATCATGAGTTAGGTATTTCTTGGGATCAATAGGTTATTATAAAGAGGTTTAGTGTGCCTGTATAGTTTTGGATGAAGGACAGTGCTACTAGTAATGGTAAGGACCCGATAAGAGTATAAAATAGGAAGTATAGGCCTGCGTTTAGTCGTTCTGTCTGGTTTCCTCATCGGGTAATGATAATGAGAGTAGGAATTAGTGTAGATTCAAACAGAATGTAAAATATAATTAGCTCGGTGGTTGTGAATGTTATAATTAGGAATAGTTGTAGGGAGATTAGGGTGAAGAGGAAATGTTTTTTTCGCTCTCAGGGCTCCTTTGTGAGGTGATATTGGCTTGCTATAATTGTAAGGGGGAACAACCATATTGTTAGGGTTAGGAGGGGTGACGATAATGGGTCGGAAAAGAAGGTTGACGAGAAATTATTGCTGTTGCTGTCAGTTTGATTAAGGAAAGACAGGCTTGTAAGACTGATTGTTAAGCTGTGGAGAGTGATGTTAATTCAGATTATAGGGTTGGTAGAGTATCACGTTACTGGTAGTAGTATAATTGTCGGAATAATAATTTTTAGCATTGAAGGAGGTTGAGATTTTGAACATGATCTAAGCCATAGGTATTGGATACTATCACCAATAGGGCTAAACCGATGGCTGCTTCGCAGGCTGCAAGTACTAGTAGGAGAATTGGTATGATGAAAGATACTGTGTAGTGTAGATTTATGATGAGAAGAGTACTTAAGATGAATATGGATAGTATTATGCCTTCTAGGCATAGTAGGGAGGACATCAGGTGTGAGCGGAAAACTAGTATCCCCGTTAGGGCAATGGTGAAGGCTAGGATAATGTTAGTGGAGATTGAGGGCATATGATAATCATGTAAGTACATAATTTAATGAGTCGAAATCATTTGTTTTATTTTAAACTAATTATCAACATTATTCTTGTCATTCAAGTCCTTTTTGAAATCATTCATAGGCGAGACCCGCAGCTAGAATAGAAATTAATGCGAGGGCTGTTGTTAGTGTAAGTTTTAGATTATTTGTTTGGGTTGCTCAGGGGAGTGGGAGGAGGAGGGCAATTTCTAGGTCGAAGAGGAGAAATGTAATCGCTACCAGAAAAAATTTTATGGAGAATGGTAGGCGGGCGGATCCTATAGGATCAAATCCGCATTCGTAGGGATTGTATTTTTCCGTGTACACGTTCAGCTGTGGTAGTCAGAATGCAATTATTACGAGGACTATTACCATTAGGGTGTTGATTGCAAGGGTTAGTGGAAAGTTAATTATTCTTTTTCGGGTTGTGCCGAAGCCGATTGATTGGAAGTCAATTGTACTAAGTGATACTAAAAGAATAGGATCCTCACCAGTAGATGGAGACGTATAGGAATAGTCATACTACATCAACAAAATGTCAATATCAGGCTGCGGCCTCGAAGCCGAAATGGTGGTTAGAGGTAAAGTGAAATTTTATTTGGCGAAGAAAACAAATGGTGAGGAAGGAGGATCCGATGATGACATGTAAACCGTGGAAGCCTGTCGCTATGAAAAATGTTGATCCGTAAATTCCATCTGAAATTGTAAAGGATGTTTCGAAATACTCTGAGGCTTGGAGGAGTGTGAAGTAAGCACCTAGGAAAATGGTGATAAGTAAAGCTTGGAGTGTGAATATTCGATTGCCTCCTATTAGGCTATGGTGAGCTCAGGTAATAGATACACCTGAGGCCAGAAGTACAGCTGTATTAAGTAGGGGAACTTCTAGGGGGTTAAGTGGGCAAATGCCTGTTGGGGGTCAGCAACCCCCAAGTTCAGGGGTAGGGGCTAAGCTTGAGTGGTAAAAAGCTCAGAAGAAACCTGCAAAGAAAAACACTTCTGAGATGATAAACAGGATCATGCCATATCGGAGGCCTTTTTGGACAATGGTGGTGTGATGGCCTTGGAAGGTACCTTCTCGTACAACATCTCGTCATCATTGATACATTGTTAACAAGTTAGTTAGTAGTCCCAGTGATAGGAGAGAATTTGAATTAAAGTGAAATCATATGATTAGGCCGGATGTTATTAGGAGTGCTGATAGGGCCCCTGTAATTGGTCAGGGGCTAGGGTTGACTATATGGAAGGCGTGAGTCTGGTGGGTCATTATGTGTTATCATGTAGGTAGAGGCTTACTAGCAAGGTGAATACGTAGGCTTGAATCAAGGCGACGGCTAATTCAAGGGCCGTGAGTAAGACAAGAATAACAAATGTGGTTAGGGAGATGGTAGGGCTGATTGAGGTTAGTGCTAGGGTAGTTCCTCCAATTAGGTGCATGAGCAGGTGACCTGCTGTAATGTTGGCTGTTAGTCGCACGGCTAGTGCTATGGGTTGAATGAGGAGGCTAATTGTCTCGATGATAATTAACATGGGAATGAGTGGGGTGGGTGTTCCTTGTGGTAGGAGGTGGGCCAGAGATGCTTTTGTCTTGTGACGGAAGCCCGTGATAATTGTGGCTGCTCATAGGGGAACTGCTATGCCTAGATTTATTGATAGTTGTGTGGTTGGGGTAAATGAGTGGGGCAGTAGGCCTAGTAAGTTGGTGGAGCCAATAAATAGGATTAGTGAAATTAATATGAGGGCTCAGGTTCGTCCCTTGGTGTTGTGTGTGGCTATCAACTGTTTTAGTATCAGTTGAATTAGTCATTGTTGTAGGGAGGTAAGGCGATTACTAATGAGTCGGGGGGAGGAGGGAAAGAAAATACTGGGGGTTGAAATAATGAGAACGACGATAGGGACCCCTACAATTGTTGGGGTAATAAAAGAGGAGAATAGATTTTCGTTCATTTTGATTCTCAAGGGTTAGTACGGTTACGCTTGCTAAGGGTTTTAGGTGTGGGATTTAAGGTATAACTAAGTTTTGAAATTTTTAGTTGAAAAATAACAAATAGGGCAAGGATTATGGAAGAGATTGTTGCGAATCATGTTGATGTATCTAATTGTGGCATTCCACTGTGGAAAGATTTAGACTTTCAGTCTTTAACTTAAAAGGTTAATGCTTGTTAGCTTCACGGTGAATTATAATATGGTTAATAATCACTGTTCAAAGTGTTTTAAGGGAATTAATTCAAGTACAATCGGTATGAAGCTGTGGTTTGCACCACAGATTTCTGAGCATTGACCGTAGTAGATACCTGGACGAGAAGTTATTAGGGTTACTTGGTTTAGGCGTCCTGGGATGGCATCAGTTTTTACGCCTAAGGAAGGTACAGTTCATGAGTGAAGCACGTCTTCCGAGGAGACTAGTATTCGGATTGATATTTCTGTGGGTAAAGTAACTCGGTTGTCGACCTCAAGTAAGCGAAGATCACCGGGTTTAAGATCCAATGGAGGGACCATATATGAGTCAAAGCAGAGATTTTCATAGTCTGTATACTCGTAGCTTCAGTATCATTGATGGCCTATTGTCTTAACGGTCAGGGAGGGTGTAGTAATTTCGTCTATTATGTATAGGATGCGTAGAGATGGAAGGGCAATGAGAATTAGGATAACTGCGGGTAAAATAGTTCATACTGTTTCTACTTCTTGGGCATCTACCGTACTTGTGTGAGTAAGTTTAGTAGAAAGTATGAGGGAGATAATGTAGAGGACTAAGGAACTGATAAGGAAAACAATTATTAGAGTGTGGTCATGGAAATATAGAAGTTCTTCTATAATGGGAGAGGTGGCATCTTGAAATCCTAGTTGTACTGGGCAGGCCATTAAGATATACAGGAGTTAAACCTGTGAATTAACCCTGACGAAGTTACGTAATTATTTTACTAATATCTTAGTTGGAGAAAGTCATAGTGGTTATGTGGTTGGCTTGAAACCAATTATAGGGGGTTCAACTCCTTCCTTTCTTAGCTGTGTTTTACGTAGGCGGGTTCTTCGAATGTGTGATAGGGTGGTGGACAGCCGTGAAGTCATTCTAAGTTTGTTTGTATTAGCTCCACTACTAGGATTTCTCGCTTTGAGGCGAAAGCTTCCCAAACTATAAAAACCATCAACATAACCGCTGTTAGGGAGATGAAAGATCCGATTGACGAGATTATATTTCATGTGGTGTAGGCATCAGGATAGTCGGAGTAACGGCGGGGTATCCCTGATAAGCCCAAAAAGTGCTGTGGGAAGAATGTTATGTTTACACCTACAAACATAATTGCAAAGTGAATTTTAGCTCAGGTGTCATTTAATGTATAGCCTGAAAACAGAGGGAATCAGTGAATAAACCCTCCCATAATAGCAAAGACTGCCCCTATTGACAATACATAGTGGAAGTGTGCTACTACGTAATATGTGTCGTGGAGAACGATGTCCAGTGACGAGTTGGCAAGGACAATTCCTGTTAGGCCTCCTACCGTAAATAGGAAGATAAAACCCAGGGCTCATAGTATAGCGGGCGATCACTTGATATTGCCCCCATGAAGTGTAGCTAGTCAGCTGAAAACTTTTACCCCGGTGGGGATAGCAATAATTATAGTGGCTGATGTAAAGTATGCTCGGGTATCAACATCTATACCCACAGTAAATATATGGTGGGCCCATACGATAAAGCCCAGAAAACCAATGGATATTATAGCTCAAACTATACCTATATAGCCAAAGGGTTCTTTTTTGCCTGAGTAGTATGTGACGATATGAGAGATTATGCCAAAGCCTGGAAGAATTAAGATGTAAACTTCGGGGTGTCCAAAGAATCAGAATAAGTGCTGATATAGGATGGGGTCGCCGCCTCCTGCGGGGTCAAAGAAAGTTGTATTAAGGTTGCGATCGGTTAATAGTATTGTGATTCCTGCCGCCAGAACAGGTAAAGATAACAGTAAAAGGACGGCGGTAATTATTACGGATCACACAAATAGGGGGGTCTGATACTGTGATATGGCTGGGGATTTCATATTTACTGCCGTTGTAATAAAGTTGATAGCCCCTAAGATAGAGGATACTCCCGCTAGGTGTAAAGAGAAAATTGTTAAGTCCACAGATGCCCCTGCGTGGGCCAAATTTCCAGCTAAAGGGGGATAAACTGTCCATCCTGTCCCCGCGCCTGCTTCTACTATCGAGGAGGCAAGGAGAAGTAGGAATGATGGTGGAAGGAGTCAAAAGCTTATATTATTCATTCGTGGGAAGGCTATATCAGGGGCTCCAATCATTAAGGGCACAAGTCAGTTCCCAAAGCCCCCAATTATGATGGGTATAACTATAAAGAAAATTATAATGAAAGCGTGGGCTGTCACGATCACATTGTAGATTTGATCATCCCCCAGCAAGGCTCCTGGTTGACCGAGTTCAGCTCGGATAAGAAGACTGAGGGCTGTTCCTACTATTCCTGCTCAAGCCCCAAATAATAGGTAAAGGGTTCCAATATCTTTGTGGTTTGTTGAGTAGAATCATCGGTTGACGAACATAGGTAGAATGGCTGAGTAAGTAAGCATTAGACTGTAAATCTAAAGACAGAGGAGTTTCCTCTTTTTACCAGGCCCTGAGGTGACTTAGCATATTGGATTGCAAATTCAAAGAAGCAGCTTCAATTCTGCCGGGGCTTCTCCCGCCTCTTTTTTCTCCTTGAGAGGCGGGAGAAGTAGATTGAAGCCAGTTGATTAGGGTATTTAGCTGTTAACTAAATTTTCATGGGGTTGGAACCCATCAATCTAGTTGAGGGTTTAGCTTAGTTAAAGCAATTGATTTGCATTCAGTTGATGTAGGATAGATTCTTGCAACCCTTATATACAGAAATTAAGCGTGATTTGCTTTCTTAGGGCTTTGAAGGCTCTTGGTCTGTATAACCTAAATTTCTAGTATAGGGTTGAAAAGGTTGGTGCTAGAGGGAGGGATAGGGTGGATAGAATGATTAGGGGTGGTATGAGTTGAGTTTGGTTCGTGATTTGAAGTTGTCATTTTATTTTTGTGTTGTTAAACGTGGGAAATAGGGTCAGGGAGGTGCTGTAAATCAGTCGTATGTAGAAATATAGGTTTAATAGTGCCATGATAGCCATGGTTGTGGCTATGGTGATGTTATTATTTTTTGATAGCTCTTGGATAATTATTCATTTAGGTAGGAAGCCTGTAAGTGGGGGGAGTCCTCCTAGGGATAGCAGGGCGAGTATAGTTGTCAAGGTGATTATTGGGGCTTTGTTTCATAGGCTTGATAATGTTAGTATGGTGATGTTTATGTTGAGATTTAGGGTAGTAAATATGATAATGGTTAATGCTAAGTAGATTAACAGGTTCAGTATTGTGAGGGGTGGGCAAAATGTTAAAATAGCTATTATTCAGCCTATATGAGCGATGGATGAGTAGGCCAGGATTTTTCGTAGTTGTGTTTGGTTTAGGCCCCCCCACCCCCCTACTAGAATTGATAAGAGGGCAATTAATAGAAGAATGTTTAGGTTTGTCCATGGGTGGATTTGAAGTATAATGGAGATAGGGGCTAGTTTTTGTCATGTTAGGAGAAGCATTCCTGCTATTAGTGAAATGCCTTGTGTGACTTCAGGAACTCAGAAGTGGAAGGGGGTTATTCCCATTTTTATTGCTAGTGCGATAGTAATTGTGAGGGAGGTAAGTTGGCTGTGGGTGCTGGTGATACTTCATTGTCCGGAGTATGTGGCGTTGAGTACAATAGTAAGTATTAGCAGTATGGAGGCTGTTGCTTGTGTGAGAAAATACTTTGTGGCTGCTTCTGTTGATCGGGGTTTATAGTTTTTCATTAGAATTGGAATGACGGCTAGTGTATTGATTTCCAAACCAACTCATATTAGGAGTCAGTGTGAGCTGACTATTGTTAATATAGTTCCTGTGAAGATTGTGATTATGATTAATAAGAGGGTAATGGGATTAATTAGTATGGGAAGGGTATAAACCAACATTTTCGGGGTATGGGCCCGATAGCTTGCTTAGCTGACCTTACTGTTATAGAATGAGGTGTACGCTGGTAGCACGATGGATTTTGGATCCTTAGGAGTAGGTTCAAGGCCTGCAGTTCTAGAAATAGGAGGGGGTCAAACCTCCATTATTTACTCTATCAAAGTAACTCTTTTGTCAGACATATTTCTATATTTGTGGGGGGATATAAGATATTAGGGTTGGAAGGGAAATGTATCACATACACAGTGCTAGTGTTAGTGGGAGGAAATTTTTTCATAGTAGATGTATGAGTTGGTCATATCGGAATCGTGGGTATGATGCTCGAATCCACAGAAATAGGGATGTTAGTAAGAGAGTCTTGGTGGTGAAATTTGTTGTATATATCTCTGGTATGTTGGGCTTGTACAGTGTTCCTAGGAAAAGTGTTGTTGTTAGGGCATTTATTATGATGATGTTGGTATATTCCGCTATGAAAAATAGGGCGAAGGGACCTGCGGCGTATTCTACGTTGAAACCTGACACCAGCTCAGATTCTCCTTCTGTTAGGTCGAAAGGGGCTCGATTTGTTTCTGCTAGGGTAGAAATAAATCATATTATGGTTAAGGGTCAGGATGGGATAATAAGTCATAGATATTCTTGAGTTGTGATGAGGGTAGATAGGGTAAATGATCCACTTATCAGGAGGACTGAGAGTAGGATGATGGCCAGGGTAATTTCGTATGAGATTGTCTGAGCTACTGCTCGTAGAGCGCCAATTAAGGCATATTTGGAGTTGGAGGCTCAGCCTGATCAGAGAATCGAATATACGGCTAGGCTTGATGTGGCTAAGATAAATAGAAGCCCTATATTTAAGTTGATTAGTGGGAATGGTATCGGTAAGGGGGCTCATATAGTAAGTGCGATGGATAGGGCCAGTGTTGGTGCAGTGATATATAGTAATGTGGAGGAGGCTAGGGGTCGTAAGGGTTCTTTAATATATAGTTTTACTGCGTCGGCGAAGGGTTGAAGTAAGCCGTGTGGGCCTACGGTATTGGGGCCTTTGCGGAGTTGTATGTAGCCTAGGATTTTTCGTTCAATTAATGTAAAGAAGGCTATAGCTACGATAATTGGGATAATCAGTAGGAGGAGGTTAGTTACGAACATATGTACTAAGAAGAGGAGTTGAACCTCTGGGTCTAAAGTTTTAAGTTTTATGCAATTACCGGGCTCTGCCATCTTAATAAGCCCTTGTCTTGGGAAGGACGTGGGGTGGGTTGCTAGATTGAGAGTTTATCATCTGTTAAAGCTGAGAGTGCTCTGTTGAGTTGACTCTATTTCTCTTGTCCTTTCGTACTGGGAGAAATTATAAATAGATAGAAACCGACCTGGATTGCTCCGGTCTGAACTCAGATCACGTAGGACTTTAACCGTTGAACAAACGGACCGTTAATAGCGGTTGCACCATTGGGATGTCCTGATCCAACATCGAGGTCGTAAACCCTATTGTCGATATGGACTCTATAATAGGATTGCGCTGTTATCCCTAGGGTAACTTGTTCCGTTGATCAAGCTAATTTGGGTCATTTGATTTGTTGATGCTTTGACTAGTAATGTCTAAGCTGGATTATTCGGAGGTTTAGTTATGCTCCGAGGTCACCCCAACCAAAATTTTTAGCTCAGGGGTAGTAATCATTTAAACCTGTTGGATAGTTGGGTGTACTTGTTTGGGCTAATTATTTAAGCTCCATAGGGTCTTCTCGTCTTATTGGTGTATTCCCGCCTCTTCACGGGAAGGTCAATTTCACTGATTGAAAGTAAGAGACAGTTTAACCCTCGTGTGGCCTTTCATTCTAGTCCTTAATTAGAGGACAAGTGATTATGCTACCTTTGCACGGTCAGTATACCGCGGCCGTTAAACGTGTGTCACTGGGCAGGCAGTGCCTCCAATATTGGTGATGCTGGAGGTGATGTTTTTGATAAACAGGCGGGGTTAGATTTTGCCTAGTTCCTTTTACTTTTTTCAATCTTTCCTTGGTGCATGCCTGTGTTGGAATAACAATGTTTTTTAGTAATGAACTTGTAAGATGAGTAGTTTTATTTTATTGTTAATTACCAGTGGGCATCCGGTCTGGCATAGGCTTGTGCTGGGAGAATAGAGGTTCTTGTTACTTATGTTAACAGTAATGCTTCTATTTAGTGATAGAATAACTCAGTTATTCGGTAGGAGGTTGTTGAAGGGTTTAGAAATTAAAGTGTGTCGTGTATTGAGCTTGAACGCTTTCTTGATTGGTGGCTGCTTTTAGGCCGACTGTGAGTTGGGAATTGATTACTCTCTACTAAAGGTTGTAGTCTATTCTAAAGAGCTGTCCCTCTTTAGACTAACGTTTAAGTTAGCAGGGGGTTTAGCGGGTCACTTTAGGCTAACTTAAAGCTGAACTGAAATTCTTTTCTGAGTAACCAGCTATCGCCAAGCTCGTTAGGCTTTTCACCTCTACTCGTGAATTTTCCCACTATTTTGCTACATAGATGGGTTGGTTCTTAGGCAATTATTCACGAGTAGCTCGTTTGGTTTCGGGTGTTCTGGCTTAAATTCTTTTTGTCAGATTATTCTAGTTAAATCATTATGCAAAAGGTACAAGGGGTAAGCTTTGCTTTTATGAACTTTGAGGTGTTCTTTCATCTTTCCCTTGCGGTACTTTTTCTATAGCGCTGGGTGAAATTTCTATCTCCTATACTACTAGTGGTTGTTGGTGAATGTTTTAGTTGGGGTTTGCAGGTTTGTTGGAAGTGTAGAAGGTTAGGCTAGTTTTGGTTTCAAAATGGTCACATCAACTGTGAAGTCTTCCGGGTGTAGGCCGGATGCTTTGGGCTTAAGCTACATTTTGATTTTTCCAAGCACACTTTCCAGTATGCTTACCTTGTTACGACTTATCTCCTCTTGTGTTGTGTTTCTTGTGATTAGGAATATGGTTGTGCAAAGGGTGGAGGAGGGTGACGGGCGGTGTGTACGTGCTTCATGGCCTTATTCAATCGAGCTCTCTATTCTCGGTTTACTACTAAATCCTCCTTTGGCCCTTAAATTTCATAGGGGTTGTGGTGAGATACTGTTCTGTTATTAGAAAATGTAGCCCATTTCTTTCCACCCCATGGACTACACCTTGACCTAACGTTTTTATGTTGAATGTTTGTGCTTACTTTGTAACCTTGATAGGGTTTGCTGGGGATGGCGGTATATAGGTTGGATTAGCAAGGGGTGGTGAGGTTTATCGGGGTTTATCGATTGTAGAACAGGCTCCTCTAGAGGGGATTGAAGCACCGCCAAGTCCTTTGAGTTTTAAGCTGTTGCTTGTAGTATTCTGGCGAGTGATTTTGTTAACTAATCACTTGAGTTTATGACCAAGCATAGTGGGGTATCTAATCCCAGTTTGAGTCTTGGTTGTCGTGTTCTTAGAATGTTAAAGTCACTTTCGTGGGTTATTTTGTTTTAGCTAGGGCATTTTACGGCTTAGATAAAATTTAACTTTATTTTTGATACTCTAAAACACACTTTACGCCGTTTTTTATTAGTTTGGGTTAATCGTATGACCGCGGCGGCTGGCACGAAATTTACCAACCCTTATTTCAGCATAGCTTAGTCAAACTTTCGTTTATTGCTTAAGTTTTGTCACTGCTGTATCCCGTGGGGGCGTGGTTTAGCAAGGCGTGGAGAGCTACTGTTTAGCGCGCTTGATGCCTGCTCCTTTTGATTAGATAATTTAGAGGGCATTCTCACTGGTGCGCAGTTACTTGCATGTGTAATCTTACTGACAACTAATAGGAAGGCTGGGACCAAACCTGTATGTTTATGGAGTATTTTAACTCGTCTAGGCATTTTCAGTACCTTGCTTTGGTATATTAAGCTACATTAAC